TCAATTTTTGGAAACTTATAAAGTTCGTCTGTTAAACCCTGATTAATGAATCTACAAAACCCTTCAAATTGTATTTGATTAAAACCAGGTATTGTAGACATTCCCTCCCTTCCATCCACCATCATTTTGAATTTCCTTTCCCATTTATCTTATCAATCAAATTCCATTCATTATATTATGGCATGGACCCCGTTCTTCATCAAATCATATGGATTCATCTAGCAATGATGGAATTTTTTTTATTCAGCTTACGAAATGACATGAAATTGGACCTAACTTATGAATAGGAACAGAGCAATAAAGACAATTTTCTATTCAAATTAGAATATTTATAATAGATAAAAAATGTAAAATCAAAAATTTCAAAAAAAAAAATTAAAAAGAATTGCTAAATGCCACTTAGACTTAGGGAGTTTTGCATATTTAGAGAAAATCTAAAAAAATTGATTCGATTTATACTATTATTATGATATTCCCTATTCCAATCCCTTAGATAAGAGAAAAAGAAATAAATTCAAAATTCGATTTGTTTGATGAGATAAAGAAAGAATCATAACTCTATATATAGTTAATATCTTTTTATTACTTCATTTAGGGATGGATTTTATTCTTCAACAAAAGATTCGCAGCAAAGAGATATTTCATCTAGCAGGAAATCGCGATTTTTGAGTCCAACAAATAGGATCAATCAAACAAAGTGCGTGACATAGTAATTTGTATTTAGTAAATGTGCATAGATAAACTATCTATTGATACGTTTCGATAAATATGTTAGATATGTTTACTCCTTCTTTTTTTTGCGGGTGGAGTCGAGACCCCACATACCGCACTTCAAGGAAAAATGGAAGCACGGCAATTTACTCAGAGGGATCATAGGGGGAAGATGGTGGATTAGCTATTTGTATAAGCATTTCTGCTCTGGGGTTTCTTTAATTGCAAACAGAATGGAAATTGTATGGAAAGGGTTATCGAAAAGAATTAATATGGGTTAGGTTAGTTAACTATCCATATATCAATGTATCTAATTATTATAATTAGATTATATAGCTATAGATATGATATATTTTAATATTATTAGATATATATTATCTTTATTTAAAATAATATATATATAAGTTAATATATAAGAGAATAGGGATTCTAAAATAGGGATTAGGGATATAAAATTTTCAATTCAAATACAAGAATCATTCATCAATTTCAAGTTAACTATTTGATAGTTAATGGTTCCAATTTGTCCCAACTTATGACTTTTGTGATGGAAAAATCACATTCAGTTTTTTTAGATTCTATTTTTCCATATAAATAATAAGAGATAGATAAATAATAACAGAGAGGGAAAGTTTTTTGATATTTATGTTTTTAGATACTATCCATATAAACATATAACCAAAGGAATGGACCCAATACAAAAAACGATGGGTTTATTTCGTGGCAAGGGATTACAGATTCAAAATGACAAATCCAAGTGAAATAAAAAAGAAAGAAATTAAGGAATCGCACATCCCATCCAAAGAAAGAGAGACTATTCTCATCTATTTCGTAAGGTATTCTTTTTGTTTGGCGACATGGCCGAGCGGTAAGGCGGGGGACTGCAAATCCTTTTTCCCCAGTTCAAATCTGGGTGTCGCCTGATCAACAAAAAGGAGAAAATCTTGTATTTGATTTGGCTGATATAACTCGAGTAGTTTTTCTTCAGCATAAGCAAACGTAGGAAAAGACCTTTTGATACTTGCTTGATTCTAAACATCGCGAAGTTCCGTTTTCTAAAACGAAAGTGCTAGAAATGCTTGCCTTTAGGATTCTGGGTAAGATTCCCGAAAGATTCGAGTAGTGGAATGAAAAAAATTTCCTAGAAGGATTTCCTGATTCCATTCCACAACGTAATGGCGTGTTGTTTATTGAATTCAATTTGATAGCCTGATGGAAAATTGACTTTTTTTGATAGATAAGATGCACTACACCTAGAAAAAATGGAAAAAAAAAAGAATGAATTTAATTTTTTTTCCATAAACCAAAATCAAGAATGAATAAGTGATCCTCGGATTGATCCCGGAGATAAATATTAGACAGTAATGATTAGATAAAACGCGAAACAGAGGGATGGAGTAACCTGAATCTAAATGAAATTTTAGGGCTTTTCCCGAATTTTTTACCTAACCTAATAAAAATAGATAAAATAAAAGACAAGAAAAGAAAGAATAGCTTTTCTACATCTTATCTTAAGATTCCGGGAATTCCCCTGATATTTCCAAACGCGTGACTGCGGATTTTTTTATGCGTACCCTCTTACGATTCCACTAGAAAAAGAGTATCCTATACGAACTTGTTCGAAGCGGATTTATTGCCGCCTTTCATCAACGGCGTTAGGTCGTAATCCCCCCCTTTTTTTTTTTTGACTATGCGCCATCGATCCCACTATTATTAGTGAACATTAGTGGAATATCCTTCATAGAGACAGGAGACATAATTTACATGGATATAGTAAGTCTTGCTTGGGCTGCTTTAATGGTAGTCTTTACTTTTTCTCTGTCCCTCGTAGTATGGGGGCGAAGTGGACTCTAAAGGCACTACTAATTGATTGACGTCAAGAATCAAGCTGTATGGATTGTTTTCTAGACACACTTTTTTATTAAAAAAAAAAAAGAAGGGCTTTTTATTTATGTATATATATATACATTATTATATATAATATATATAAAGTATATAATATACAACTTCTTCCATTCCAATAAGAATAATTGGGAGTACGCTAGCTAGTATGGTAGAAAGGATCTTTCTACCATACTATCGGATCGCATAGAATAAATCCCGCTAATTCTCATTCCACTTACGACGTGAAATTCTAATTAATCCTTTTTATTTCTTCTATTTCTTCAATAGGTGCCTCAAAAAAACAATCAAGTGTCATTCAACTTAATCACTTTGACTCACGGTTTTTACATATATGATAAGTAAAAAGGCAGTAGGAACTAGAATGAAGAGTGCAGTAGCAATAAATGCGAGAATATTGACTTCCATAATCTCAGTGTTTTTTCTTTTTCATTTTTATTAGGCAATAATTCGGGATTTAATCCCATAGAGATGACTAGAGATGAGAAATTTTTCACCCGAAAATTAATGGGATGAATTCAACCTCGATGATATTAAATCCGATCAATATCATGAATAAAATATCTGATCTATCAAATCAATTCATCGTTGAAACTAAAATGGTATCGTATACCATAGGAAGATCTTTTTTTTTTTTTTTATCCATACAAAATTGAAACTAGGATTCATGATCCAATTCACACGATTCAATTCAATCGACTTCCTTTCTCTTTTGGATTCTTTTTTCTTTTATTCTTATTTTATTTCTCCTTCTTTCTTGTTTTTCTAGAAATTAGACCCCATTCTTTGTAGATTCATCATAGGAATTTGATGAAGTAGTATTTGAATGCTTTTTACGTTTCATTTCCGTTGGTTACAAACAAACCAACTCAAACAAACAATAGAAGCTACATAAAAACGAAGAAGGAGTTAAATACTTTTTTTTTTAATCTAATTTAATTTGCGTGGCAAAGAAATCAAACAAGTATCCTAAAAAAGTCCTAGTATTATTATACTAATACTAAGATATAAAAAAGATTGAATATTCTAGCAAGGTTCACTATGTATAGTCTGTCGTCGACAGTACTTCTCTAAAATTAAAAAGAAAAATGAATTCTTTCTAAAAAGAGTTTGGATCCTTTTTTTTTCATGTTATTGGCTTTTATTTGATTGATTTTATTCTGTCGGGACTGACGGGGCTCGAACCCGCAGCTTCCGCCTTGACAGGGCGGTGCTCTAACCAATTGAACTACAATCCCCATGAAATCAAGCTATCGAGTATAAATATATATATATACTTGTACTTGCATTGAAACTAAACGATTTCCATTTTGATTCCTTTTGTAAGGATCGCCGAGGCACGAGGGATATACTGATATATTGATACTTTATCGAGAGCGCCAATAACATATTATTAGTTCAGTATTGTCCAAATCGCATGAAAACCCATTTTTATCGTTAACATTAAAACAAAGGGTTTTCTTTATTCGGTTTGTTTTTATTATAGGTTATTATTATATATAATAATAATATCTTATATAAGATAATAAGACGATTTTCAAAATCGTAAATTGAGATTAGAGTTGTTAGCAAAATAGGAATTTGTGCTAACAAAAAAATGGAATAGAGTAAGGATATATCCAAAATTTTTTTATTCGTTTCGTTAATATCTTTCATTTTGGAAGAACAAAGAAAAAGTCTATATCATGTCATGGCGGATCAGTGAATTCTTGGGCCGAGCTGGATTTGAACCAGCGTAGACATATTGCCAACGAATTTACAGTCCGTCCCCATTAACCGCTCGGGCATCGACCCAGGAAGAATCCAGTCTAGGCTTAGTTAGAAGCTTCGATCAACTTTTTTTCGTAGTACCCTACCCCCAGGGGAAGTCGAATCCCCGCTGCCTCCTTGAAAGAGAGATGTCCTGAACCACTAGACGATGGGGGCATACTTGCCCAACCGCCATCATATTATATGATACGATGATTATCATATCATAAGTTTTTTTATATTGTCAATATAAGGGAAGAATATGATTAAACTCGAAAGGTGGTTTTCCCTCTTTCATAGAATTTCATAAAAATTTTCGTTCCGGAATCACCCACTATACATTCTGAGTCTACTGCTGAGTCTAATGTACATATATTTTATGTATGTAATACAAATCCATTTATTATATCTAATATATATATAGATTTTATATATTTGACATGGAATCTTTAGTTATTATGGAATGTAATATTAAGGAAATGGAATATATAATTTATATAATTTGTATATATAAATAAATTATACAAGATATATCTATAGAATATAGATATCTTGTATGCATATTAATAATTGATTCATGAATTGAGCCAAAGGAGCCCCTTTAACTCAGTGGTAGAGTAACGCCATGGTAAGGCGTA